GTTACTGTAGCTTATCTTAAAGCATGGCACTGAAGCTGCCAAGATGTATATTCAACTATTCCAGAGACACAAAGATTTGGTCCTGGTCTTACTGTTACTTCTTGCTGAACTTACACATGCAAGCATCAACACCCCCGTGAAAACGCCCTAATACTCCACCAAGGAAAATAAGGAGCAGGTATCAGGCCCACCATAGTAGCCCAAAACACCTAGCAATGCCACATCCCCACGGAAACTCAGCAGTGACAAACATTAATACATGAGCGAAAGCTTGACTTATTTACAGCAAATCAGGGCTGGTTAATCATTGTGCCAGCCACCGCGGTTATACAAGAAGCCCAAAATAACAGCAAAACGGCGTATAACGTGATTAAAAATAAACAAAAAAATTTAAGGTAGATCTTATATTCTTCTGTCATAAGTTTAAATATATATAGTGCCACTATGAAAATAACCTTAATATAATCGATTAATTTGAACCCACGATAGCTAAGATACAAACTGGGATTAGATACCCCACTATGCTCAGCCTTAAACCTAGATTCCACAACCCACATAAGGAATCCGCCAGAGAACTACAAACCAAACGTTTAAAACTCAAAGGACTTGGCGGTGCTTCAAACCCACCTAGAGGAGCCTGTTCTATAATCGATAATCCACGATACACCTCACCATCTCTAGCCCACAGCCTATATACCTCCGTCTACAGCTTACCCTGTGAAGGAATTAAAAGTAAGCATAACAGTTAACACAGCTAACAAGTCAGGTCAAGGTGTAGCCAACTGAGATGGAAGAAATGGGCTACATTTTCTATACTAGAATTATTTTAACGGAAAGAGCCTTGAAAACACTACTCTAAAAGCAGGATTTAGCAGTAATATGAGAACAGAAAGCCCATATTAACAAGGACCTGAAGCGCGCACACACCGCCCGTCACCCTCCTCAAAAACAATTACACTTAAATAAACTAAATATCCAACACATAAAGATGAGGCAAGTCGTAACATGGTAAGTATACCGGAAGGTGTACTTGGTATATCAAGACATAGCTTAACCCTTAAAGCATTCAACTTACACTTGAAAAATGCCTAATAAACTACAAGGCTGTCTTGAGCAATTAAACCTAGCCCAAACAACCAACAACCATCCTAAAAAACAACTACCATATACAACTAAAACTTTTAAAACATTCTCATTCGTCCTAGTATAGGAGATAGAAAAGACTATTGGAGCTATAAAAACAGTACCGCAAGGGAAAGATGAAAAACATGAAACAACCACCGAGCAATAAAAAAAGCAAAGATCTAACCTTGTACCTTTTGCATAATGATTTAGCCAGCACATTCAAGCAAAGAGAACTAAAGTATGAACCCCCGAAACCAAGGGAGCTACTTATAGGCAGCCAAAAATTTAAGGCTATTAACCGTCTCTGTGGCAAAAGAGTGGAAAGACCAATAAGTAGAGGTGAAAAGCCTAACGAACTTGGTGATAGCTGGTTGCTCAGAAAAAGAATATAAGTTCTACCTTAAATTATCCAATAAACAATACAAAGTCCATGATACGAGAAATTTAAGAGATAATCAGCAGGGGTACAGCCCTACTGAACAAGGAAACAACCAAACAGTGTAAGTAAAAAATTTATACTACCAAACCAGTAGGCCTTAAAGCAGCCACCATTAAATAAAGCGTTAAAGCTAAGCTAAAATAAATACATAAAAAAATTTGTGACTCCACACCAAACTGAGCTATTCTACCATAATAGAAGAACTAATGCTAAAATGAGTAACAAGAATAAAAAAATCTCTAAAGCACTAGCTTAAATCTGTTCAGACAACCTACAGATTATTAACAAATGAATAAATAAATTAACAACTAAACTTTTAACCTATGAACTACATTGTTAACCCAACACAGGAGTGCACACAAGAAAGATTAAAATTTGTAAAAGGAACTAGGCAAACAAGAACCCGACTGTTTACCAAAAACATAGCCCCTAGCAATACAAGTATTAGGGGTGATGCCTGCCCAGTGACACTGTTCAACGGCCGCGGTATCCTGACCGTGCGAAGGTAGCATAATCACTCGTCTTTTAAATAAAGACTAGAATGAATGGCTAAACGAGGCTCTACCTGTCTCTTACAAATTATCAGTGAAATTGATATCCTCGTGCAAAAGCGAGAATAAACCCATAAGACGAGAAGACCCTGTGGAACTTTAAGTATAAGTCAACTACTAAATTACATATACCAACTCTAATGAAACACCACATACAGTTACTTGACCTTACTTTCGGTTGGGGTGACCTTGGAGAACAATAAAACCTCCAAAAACATATACCAAGATTAACAACCCAAAGTGCCATAAAGCAAAACGATCCAATACTCTTGATCAACGAACCAAGCTACCCCAGGGATAACAGCGCAATCCCCTCTTAGAGTCCATATCAACGATGGGGGTTTACGACCTCGATGTTGGATCAGGACATCCTAATGGTGCAGCCGCTATTAAGGGTTCGTTTGTTCAACGATTAATAGTCCTACGTGATCTGAGTTCAGACCGGAGTAATCCAGGTCGGTTTCTATCTATGATTGTAAATTTTCCAGTACGAAAGGATCGAAAATATGCAGCCTATATAAAATACATGCTGCACTTTACATTAGTGAACACAACTTAACTAAGTACAAAGACAACCACCAATAACCTTAAATAAAGGCATTACGGTAGCAAAATTGGTAATTAATGCAAAAGGTCTAAGCCCTTTGACCAGAGGTTCAACTCCTCTCCATAATAACATGATTTCACTACAAAACCTACTACCGCCACTAATTTATATAATTCCAATTCTCATTTCAGTAGCCTTCTTTACACTGATCGAGCGAAAAGTACTTGGTTACATGCAATTACGAAAAGGACCAAACCTAGTGGGACCATACGGAATCTTACAGCCATTAGCTGATGGAGTAAAGCTATTTATTAAAGAACCAATTTTCCCAATTAACTCCTCCTCCAAACTATTTACCATAGCCCCAATATTAGCCCTAATACTAGCCCTACTAATTTGACTACCCTTCCCCCTCCCACTATCACTAGCTGACCTCAATCTAGGGTTATTATTCTTAATCTCAATATCAAGCTTTATGGTTTATTCCATTTTATGGTCTGGATGAGCATCAAATTCTAAATACGCTTTAATAGGTGCACTACGAGCAGTAGCCCAAACCATTTCTTACGAAGTTACCTTAGGAATTATTCTACTGTCACTAATCCTATTTACGGGAAGTTTTAATATACAAACATTCTCCACCACCCAAGAACCAATATACCTCATTTTATCATCCTGACCATTAATAATAATATGATACATCTCTACCCTAGCAGAAACCAACCGAGCTCCATTCGACCTCACCGAAGGAGAATCAGAATTGGTATCTGGGTACAACGTAGAGTACTCTGCAGGCCCTTTTGCCCTATTCTTCCTAGCAGAATACACCAACATCCTAATAATAAATACCCTAACAGCCATTCTATTCTTTAATCCAAGCACACCAAACACACCAGAAATTTTCTCACTATCATTAATAATAAAAACAATTATGCTATCCATCGGATTCCTATGAGTCCGGGCCTCATATCCACGATTCCGATATGACCAACTAATACACCTCCTATGAAAAAACTTCCTACCAATTACCCTCGCTCTATGCGCCTGACATATATCAATACCAATCTCAACCTCCGGTTTACCTCCAATATTATAGGACACGTGCCTGAAAACACAAGGACCACCTTGATAGGGTGGAAAATAGAGGCTAAAATCCTCTCGTCTCCTTAGAAAAACAGGACTTGAACCTGCCCCTAAGAGATCAAAACTCTTCATACTTCCAATATACTATATTCTAGTAAAGTCAGCTAATAAAGCTATTGGGCCCATACCCCGACAATGTTGGTTTAAACCCTTCCTATACTAATGAACCCCCTAGCAAAGGGGCTTATTACAATAAACCTAATCCTGGGTCCACTACTCACAGTATCAAGCAACCATTGAATCCTAGCCTGATGTGGTCTAGAAATCAGCACCCTATCTATCATCCCACTAATTGCTCAACAACACCACCCTCGAGCAACTGAAGCTTCCATTAAGTACTTCTTAACACAAGCAGCAGCTTCAACTCTAGTACTATTTTCAAGTATGCTAAACGCTTGATATTTAGGCCAATGAGACACGATATTGATACACAACAACACCTCATGTATGCTTCTTACAGTAGCCCTAGCTATAAAATTAGGACTAGCCCCATTCCACCTTTGACTACCAGAAGTACTCCAAGGAGCCCCTACAATAACAGCATTACTTCTAGTCACTTGACAAAAACTAGCCCCACTAAGCCTCCTAGTAATAACGCACCAACATTTAAACTCTCCAATATTATTATTTATGGGCCTACTATCTGCCCTAATCGGGGGGTGGGGGGGGTTAAACCAAACTCAACTGCGAAAGATCATAGCATTTTCATCAATTGCCCACCTAGGTTGAATAGCTACTATTCTCACCATATCACCAAAACTTATACTCCTGACATTCTACCTATACCTCATTATGACTACAACCACATTCCTAATAATCGAGCAGTTAAAAACAAACAAAATATCTACAATTATAACATCATGAACAAAAACCCCATCGTTAAACTCATTAATAATGCTCACCCTTATATCACTGGCAGGATTACCACCCCTAACTGGATTTTCACCAAAATGATTAATCTTACAAGAATTAATTAAACAACATATAATAATCCTAGCCACCTTAATAGCCCTAATCTCTCTTCTCAGCCTATTCTTTTACTTACGAATCTCATACTATACGACAATTACCATATCACCAAACTCCCACAGTTATACTCAACAATGACGGCACAAAATACCCAACGTAAAACCCCATTTAGCCATAGTTACATCCCTATCAACATCCATCCTACCTATTACACCAATACTACTCTCCATAATTTAAAAGAAACTTAGGATAATAACCAAACCAGGAGCCTTCAAAGCCCCAAACAAGAGTCACAATCTCTTAGTTTCTGCTTTAAGGTTTATAAGACTCTATCCTATATCAACTGAATGCAACTCAACCACTTTAATTAAGCTAAAACCTTTGTAGATAAGTGGGCCTCGATCCCACAACATTTTAGTTAACAGCTAAAAACCTAAACCAACAGGCCTTTATCTACTATATATAACTGAAAGCCCCGATACTATTACTAAAGTATATCTTCAGATTTGCAATCTAATATGAACTTCACCACAGAGCTCTGATAAGAAGGGGAATTAAACCCCCGTAAAAAGGTCTACAGCCTAACGCTAAACACTCAGCTATCTTACCCATGATATTAAACCGCTGGTTATTCTCTACCAACCATAAAGACATTGGCACCCTATACTTAATCTTTGGGGCCTGAGCAGGAATAATTGGAACAGCCCTTAGTCTATTAATTCGAACAGAACTAAGCCAACCAGGCCCCCTAATAGGAGACGACCAGGTATACAACGTTATTGTTACTGCTCATGCTTTTATCATAATCTTCTTTATAGTAATACCAATCATAATCGGAGGCTTCGGAAACTGATTGGTCCCAATAATAATTGGAGCACCAGATATAGCCTTCCCACGAATAAATAACATAAGCTTTTGACTACTACCCCCATCACTTCTCCTACTACTAGCATCATCAGGAATTGAAGCTGGGGCCGGAACAGGATGAACTGTATATCCCCCACTAGCCGGAAACATAGCCCACGCCGGAGCCTCAGTAGACCTAACCATCTTCTCATTACACCTAGCCGGAGCATCATCCATCCTTGGGGCAATCAATTTTATTACCACCGCAATTAACATAAAAACTCCATCAATATCACAATACCAAACACCTTTATTCGTCTGATCAGTCCTAATTACAGCAGTCCTACTACTTTTATCTCTTCCAGTACTAGCTGCAGGTATCACAATACTTCTAACCGACCGAAACTTAAACACAACATTCTTTGATCCATCAGGTGGAGGAGACCCAATTCTGTACCAACACTTATTCTGATTTTTTGGTCATCCAGAAGTATATATCTTAATCCTCCCTGGTTTCGGAATAATTTCACATGTGGTAGCTTACTATACCGGTAAAAAAGAACCATTCGGTTATATAGGAATAGTCTGAGCAATGATATCTATTGGATTCCTAGGTTTTATCGTATGAGCACACCACATATTTACAGTAGGTATAGACGTAGACACCCGAGCCTACTTTACATCTGCAACAATAATCATTGCCATCCCAACAGGAGTAAAAGTATTCAGCTGATTAGCAACCCTCCATGGAGGTATAATCAAATGAGACGCACCTATATTATGAGCTCTAGGATTTATTTTTCTATTTACCATTGGAGGACTAACAGGTATTGTATTAGCCAACTCATCATTAGACATTGTTCTACATGATACATATTATGTAGTAGCACACTTCCACTACGTATTATCAATAGGAGCCGTATTTGCTATCATGGCTGGATTTACACACTGATTCCCACTATTTACAGGGTACTCTTTAAACCAAACATGAGCAAAACTACAATTCGTAATTATATTTCTAGGTGTTAATATGACATTCTTCCCACAACACTTCCTAGGTTTAGCAGGCATGCCACGACGTTATTCAGACTACCCAGATGCCTACACCATATGAAATTCAGTATCATCAATCGGATCCATAATTTCCCTAGCAGCAGTAATCATAATATTAGTCATTATCTGAGAAGCCCTATCATCAAAACGAAAAATCATAGCCATCGAACCCCCTCTCATTAACGTAGAATGACTAAACGGCTGCCCACCATCAAGCCACACATATGAAGAAGCCCCACACATATTATAAACCCCAAGAAAGGAGGGAATCGAACCCCCTTTAATTAGTTTCAAGCCAACCACATACAAACCATTATGTTTCTTTCTTAATAAATAATTTAACAAAAAGACGTTAGTAAATATATTACATAACCTTGTCAAGGCTAAATTATAGGTTAATCCCTTTACGACTTAATGGCACACCCATTACAACTAGAGTTTCAAGATGCAATATCACCTATCATAGAAGAACTACTGCACTTTCATGACCACACCCTTATAATTGTGTTTCTAATTAGCACGCTAGTTCTATACATCATTTCATCCATAATAATAACAAAATTAACCCATACCAGTACAATAGATGCCCAAGAAGTAGAAATGATTTGAACAATCTTACCAGCCATTGTCCTCATCACAATCGCCCTACCATCACTTCAAGTACTATACCTAACCGATGAAATTAATAACCCCCATTTAACGATTAAAACTATAGGACATCAATGATATTGAACATACGAATATACAGACTACGAAAACCTAGAGTTTGACTCATATATAATTCCTACACAAGACCTCCCTAATGGCTACTCACGACTTCTTGAAGTTGACCATCGAATGATCGCCCCAATAGAAACCCCAATTCGAATACTAATTTCCGCCGAAGATGTATTACACTCATGAGCAGTACCATCATTAGGGGTGAAAACAGATGCAGTACCAGGACGGCTGAACCAAACCAGCTTCATCATAATACAACCAGGCCTATTCTACGGACAATGCTCCGAAATCTGTGGCGCAAACCACAGTTTTATACCCATCGTCATTGAATCAACACCATTATCACAATTTGAAAATTGATCATCACTTCAATCACTACAGAAGCTAATAGAGGATAGCACTAGCCTTTTAAGCTAAAGAAAGAGACCAACCCACCTCCTTAGTGACATGCCACAACTAAACCCAGACCCATGATTATCAATTATATGTACCTCTTGACTAATATATATGATTATACAACCCAAAATCAAATCTCACCTCACAATTAACAGCACCACAAACAAACCAAAAAAAACCAAAAAACAAACCTGAACCTGACCATGAACTTAACCCTATTCGACCAATTTTCATCCCCAGTACTAATGGGTATTCCATTAATTATAATTAGCTTATCAATACCAGCAATAATATTCCCAGCTAAAGACAACCGATGACTATCTAACCGCTTAATAACAGTACAATCATGAATTATTAATACATTCACAAAACAGTTAATACTACCAATTAATCAAGCCGGTCACAACTGATCAATAATATTAACACCCCTAATAATCTTACTAGTCATATCTAATCTACTAGGACTGCTACCATATACATTTACCCCAACCACCCAACTATCTATAAACCTAGGCTTAGCTATTCCAATATGATTTGCTACTTTACTTATTGGAATACGAAACCAGCCAACCACATCACTAGCTCACCTACTACCAGAAGGAACACCCCTACCACTAATTCCACCCCTAATTATAATCGAAACCATCAGCCTATTTATTCGTCCAATCGCCCTAGGAATTCGTATCACAGCAAACCTAACAGCAGGCCACTTACTAATCCAACTAACCTCAACTGCTGTATTAGCCCTATTACCAACCATTACCTCTCTATCCCTAACTATTGTAATCGTACTATTCATGCTAACAGTATTAGAACTAGCAGTAGCCATTATTCAAGCCATCGTATTTGTATTATTACTTAGCCTATACCTACAAGAAAACATCAAATAACCAAACAAATACATCCATACCACATAGTTAACCAAAGCCCATGACCACTAACAGGAGGAATAGCCGCATTTGCCATAACTTCTGGGTTAATTATATGATTCCACTACAACTCCTACATCTTACTGGCAGTTGGACTACTAAATATAACTATAACTGTATTACAATGATGGCGAGATGTAGTACGAGAAAGTACATTCCAAGGACACCACACCCAACCAGTACAAAAAGGACTACGATATGGCATAATCTTATTTATCACATCCGAAGTTTTCTTCTTCGCTGGATTTTTTTGAGCCTTCTACCACTCAAGCTTAGCCCCCACCCCAGAACTAGGGGGGTACTGACCACCAACAGGGATTACACCACTTAACCCATTTGAAGTCCCACTACTCAACACAGCCGTCCTCCTAGCATCCGGTGTAACAATTACCTGAGCCCACCACAGCATAATAGAATCAAACCGAAACCAAACAATTCAAGCCCTATTAATGACAATTTTACTGGGGATCTACTTCACCGCCCTACAAGCAACTGAATATTTCGAAACCACATTCACAATTGCTGACAGCGTTTACGGGTCTACATTCTTTGTTGCCACAGGCTTCCACGGACTACATGTAATTATTGGATCAACCTTCCTAATAATTTGTTTACTTCGACAAATAAAATACCACTTCACATCAAACCACCACTTTGGATTTGAAGCTGCAGCCTGATACTGACACTTCGTAGATGTAATTTGACTATTCCTATTCATCTCAATTTATTGATGAGGATCATATTCGCCTAGTATATCAGTACAAGTGACTTCCAATCACTAAGTTTTAGACATCAACTAAAGACGAATAATAAACATAACAATCATAATCACATTAACCTTAATTATATCAGTACTCCTAATACTACTAAATAATTGATTAGCAACTATAAAACCAAACAACGAAAAACTATCACCATACGAGTGCGGATTTGATCCAATAGAATCAGCTTGACTACCATTCTCCATCCGATTTTTCCTAGTAGCAATTTTATTCCTACTTTTCGACTTAGAAATCGCTTTACTCTTACCAATCCCATGAGCTACTCAACTTCCTTCCCCAATCCTATCCATGACCTGAACCCTGATCATCCTAACATTATTAACCCTAGGATTAATATATGAATGAGTACAAGGAGGGTTAGAATGAGCAGAATGGGTGATTAGTCCAACTAAGACCACTAATTTCGACTTAGTAAATCATGATTATCAACATGATCACCCTATCACTGCCCTACACTTTAGTTACATTATAGCCTTCACCATCAGTATAACTGGATTTGCACTACACCGAACACACCTAATCTCAACCCTCCTATGCCTAGAAGGAATTATACTTTCGATATATATCGCACTATCAATATGACCCCTTCAATTACAAACACCATCATTAACACTAGCCCCTATACTTATATTAGCCTTTTCAGCCTGCGAAGCAGGTACAGGCTTATCCTTACTAGTAACCTCATCACGAACTCACGGGTCAGATCTTCTACAGAATATAAACCTCCTACAATGCTAAAAATACTATTACCAACAATTTTATTAATACCAACAACCATAATATGTAATAAAAAACACCTATATTCTACAACAACCATAATCAGCTTCATAATCGCCCTATTAAGCCTACAATTAATAAAACCCCTATTCACAACAACTCTAATATTATCCAATTCCTACCTAGGAGTTGATCACATCTCCTCCCCACTTATTATCTTATCATGCTGACTTACCCCCCTAATAATTCTAGCTAGCCAAAACCATCTGTCAACCGAACCAACCATACGAAAACGAATATTTATTACCACAATTATTTTTTTACAAACATCCCTAATAATTGCCTTCTCTTCCACAGAATTAATTACATTTTACATCACATTCGAAACTACCCTAATCCCTACACTAATTATCATTACACGATGAGGAAATCAAGTACAGCGACTAAATGCTGGAATTTACTTCTTATTCTATACCCTTGTCGGATCAATACCTCTCCTGGCTGCCCTACTATTCCTACAGTACTATATAGGAACACTATCATTACCGCTACTTCAACTAAACATATCAAGTATACAAAATTCATGAGGTTACACAACATGATGATTTGCCATATTAACCGCCTTTATAATTAAAATACCACTGTATGGTTTACACCTATGACTACCAAAAGCACACGTAGAGGCTCCAATTGCAGGATCAATAATTCTAGCTGGAATCCTACTAAAACTAGGCGGATATGGCATTATTCGAGTGTCATTAACTATAACCCCACCAATAAAAAACCTGCACTACCCATTCATAATTTTAGCCCTCTGAGGAATCATCATGACCAGCCTAATCTGCTTACGACAAACTGATCTGAAATCATTAATCGCATACTCATCAGTAAGCCACATAGGACTCGTTATCGCTGCAACACTAATTCAAACCACATGAGCAATCACCGGCGCCACCATCCTCATAATTGCCCATGGCCTGTCATCATCTATATTATTCTGCCTAGCAAACACAAACTATGAACGAACTAACAGCCGAACCCTAATTATTACCCGTAATATACAACTAATACTTCCACTCATAACCCTGTGATGACTCACCGCTAGCCTGACCAACATAGCCCTACCACCGACCATCAACCTAATAGGAGAATTATCCATCATTACCTCAATATTTAACTGATCAAACATTACTATTACAATTACAGGCTTAGGTATTATTCTTTCAGCAACATACACATTATATATATTTTCAACTACACAACTAGGAGGAAGCCTACCACCAAACATACTAACCATCCCACCAAGCCAAACACGAGAACACCTAATCATGACACTCCACATCTTACCTATAATACTCCTAATACTAAAACCACAACTAATTTCAGGCATCCTATGTTAATATAGTTTTAAATCAAACATTAGACTGTGGATCTAAAAATAGGAGTTAAATCCTCCTTATAAACCGAGAAAGACATACATAAGAACTGCTAATTCTTACAACTGAGACTAAAANCCCCAGCTCTCTCACTTTTAAAGGATAGAAGTAAATCCAATGGTTTTAGGCACCATAACCCTTGGTGCAACTCCAAGTAGAAGTCATGCATGTACTACATTTAATTGACCCAAAAACACTATACCTATTACAACTACTCATCCTTGCTATACCATTAGCCATATCGTTATCACCAACACTTACAAAATGGGCCTGAACCCCAAAAAAAGCCATCACAACATCATTACATCTATCAATTCTACTACTAATCATAAAAATATGATATACAAATGACTTCACCATATCCACCCTATTCAAACTAGATACGCTAAACATTGCACTCAATGTAAATTTTGACATATACTCCACTACATTTATACCTATCGCTCTATTCATCACACGGACCATCGCAGCATACTCAGAATGATATATGGCCTCAGACAAACAACGAGACAAATTCATACAATACCTTCTAATTTTCCTCATAGCAATACTCACCATCACCACAGCCAACAATCTATTCCTCCTATTCATCGGATGAGAGGGAGTAGGACTAATATCCTTCCTACTAATCACATGATGACGGGCGCGAATAAAAGCCAACGAATCCTCATTACAAGCTATTATTTACAATCGTATTGGTGATGTAGGTCTAATTATAAACATCTGCTGATTTATATTACTTCTAGACACACTAGATATATCAATAATCTACTCAACATCACACATCACCCCAATATTACCGCTACTAGGGTTCATCCTAGCAGCAATAGCAAAATCAGCCCAATTTGGAATACACCCGTGACTATTAGCAGCAATAGAAGGCCCAACCCCAGTATCAGCTTTATTACACTCAAGCACAATAGTTGTCGCAGGGGTGTACCTACTCATCCGAATACAACCCCTATTAATAAACAACCATACAGCCCTATCCCTCTGCCTAATCCTAGGTGCCACCACCACACTGTATGCAGCCACCCATGCCATTTCAAAAAATGATATCAAGGAAATCATTGCTTACTCAACACTTAGCCAACTAGGTCTAATAATAGTAACCGTAGGGATATGCCTTCCTGAATTAGCCTTTCTACACCTATGCCTACATGCATTCTTTAAGTCCATACTATTCTTATGCGCAGGAAATATTATCCACACCCTACACGGTGAACAAGACATCCGAAAAATAGGAGCACTACACAATACCCTCCCAACTACATCATCATGCTTCACCATCGGAACATTCGCCCTAGCAGGAATACCTTTCCTATCCGCATTCTACTCCAAAGACATCATTATTGAGTACACCATAACATCCTACACCAATACCCTATCTATGATTATAGTACTGGTGGCAACATCATTTACCACAGTGTATAGCATACGTATAATAATAATTGTATGAACCGAACAGCCACTACACAATCCAAATCCACACTATGAAGAAGACCAAAAATGCACTAAACCAATTACCCAATTAGCAAAAGGAAGTGTTATGGCAGGCTTAATTATGGCACTTACATTACACCCATTACAAACTCAACCAATAACTATACCAACAACCTACAAATTAACAACACTTATCATTATAATCACCAGTTTACTGTTTGCCACAAACCTAATGAATATAACACAACAAAAACCATCACGAGCTAACACAACAACAATAACACACCGAATTACATCAAACATAATATTACTAAAAGCAGAAAAAGAATCAACACGCCTAATAGACCAAATATGATACACAAATTTAGGACCAGATCTATTAACAAAACACCAAAAACCACCAATCATAATCACAACCTCACAAAAAGGCCTAATTAAATCATACCTATTCTCATTTATTTACCTACTCATATTAGCATCACTACTATTTTAACTAATCTATGACAGCAAATAAACTGCACCTTAATAACCTAATAACACGAACAGTACCACGACTTAAACCTCGAATTAAAACTAACACCACAAACAAAGTAAGCAACAACCCAACTCCAGCAATTAAAAACACAACACATCCAAAATAATAAAACAAAGACAACCCACTAAAATCAACACGAACAACAGAAAACCCATCAAAATCAGCCGTTTTATCACCAATTTCAACTACACCCCACCACAAATCAGACCCAACGAACATAAGGACCACAATAAGAAGAATATAATTGAACACATTAATAACCCCTTCCCAATTAGACAAAGCAGCAGGAAAAGGCTCCAATACTAATGTTGCCGAATAAGCAAAAATAACCAACATACCCCCCAAATAAATTAAAAATAGTACTAAAGAAATAAAAGACCCACCCTTCCATACCAACACACCACACCCAAATAACGCCCCTATTAACAAGCTTAAAATACCATAATAAGGAGAAATATTAGAAGCTACACCAACCATTCAAAATACCAAACCAAAACCCAATAAAAATGAAAAATAAATCATATATTCCTATTCGGATTTACACCGAAACCAACAGCCTGAAAAGCCATCATTGTAATTCAACTACAAGAACTTAACCCTACACCACACCAAACAACCAAATACTACGACAACATACAAACAACAGGAACCATTAAACCATWAAAMNCATAAAAAACATAAACCCATTATTAAAAATTATTAACAACACATTAATCGACCTACCAACCCCATCCAACATTTCGTACCTTTGAAACTTTGGATCACTACTAGGAATATGCCTAATTGTCCAACTAGCCACAGGCCTATTTTTATCTATACATTATTCACCCGATATCTCCCTAGCATTCTCATCAATCTCCCATATTCACCGAGACGTTCAATATGGATGACTAATCCGAAACGTACATGCCAACGGGGCCTCATTATTCTTCATATGCATCTACCTACACATTGGGCGAGGAATTTATTATGGTTCCTACCTCTACAAAAAAACTTGAAACACAGGAGTAATTCTCCTACTACTAGTTATAGCCACTGCATTCGTGGGTTATGTTCTACCATGAGGACAAATATCATTCTGAGGGGCTACAGTAATTACCAATCTTCTTTCAGCTATCCCATACATCGGACCAACACTCGTACAATGAATCTGAGGTGGCTTTTCAGTAGACAACGCCACCCTAACTCGATTCTTCACATTTCACTTCCTAATCCCATTCATAATCATAGGGATGACAATAGTACACCTACTATTTCTACATGAAACAGGGTCAAATAACCCAACGGGCATAAACTCCAATTGCGATAAAATCCCATTCCACCCATACTTCTCTTACAAAGACCTCCTAGGGTTCACCCTAATAACACTACTCCTTCTAACCCTAGCTTTACTCCACCCATACCTCCTAGGAGATCCAGACAACTTCACACCTGCTAACCCACTAATAACCCCACCCCATATCAAACCAGAGTGATACTTCCTATTCGCCTATGCCATCCTACGATCAATCCCTAATAAACTAGGAGGAGTTCTAGCATTACTACTATCAATCTTAATCCTACTCCTAATGCCAATCCTACACCTATCAAAACAACGAACAGCTACATTCCGACCCATTACCCAAACAATATTATGACTACTAGCCACCGACCTGCTAATCCTAACATGAATCGGTAGCCAACCAGTAGAAGACCCATTTATTATAATCGGACAAATCGCCTCTTCACTATACTTCACCCTCATCCTAATTATCCTACCAATAGTAAGTATAAGTGAAAACAAAATATTAAACCAATATTCAAGTAGTTTAACCCAAAACTCTGGTCTTGTAAACCAAAAATGAAGCATCTAACCTTCCTCGAATAATCAAAAGGGAGAGGCTCAAACTCCCATCCCCGGTCCCCAAAACCGGAATTTTAAATTAAACCACCTATTGACCCAACAAACATATAATACACCAACAGCTCGACCTACAAAAATTTCGGTACCCCCCCCACCCCCCGTAGCCTCATAATATACTACGTTGTTGTTTAGTTTAGTACTTGCTATGTATAATCGTGCATAAATTTACTTACCCCTAGCATATCATCTATATACTTTTGTATGTATAATTAGACATGGAGTATGGTAACGGTACATATATATTAATGGTCCAGGACATAACATTACGTCATTATCTACACCATGAATTTGACCAATATACTATTTATTGCCTATCTAGCTATTCTCGAGAAATCACCAATACTTGTAGGTAAGATACCTCATGCATATTTTCACGTCCATAATAATAAGTCGGTCATACGTCTCTTTTTAAGAGGCCTCTGGTTGTTTTTTCAGGGACATTCCTATCTAGCTGGCCATACGTCTCTTTTTAAGAGGCCTCTGGTTAATGTGTTCTATACATTAAGTTAGTAACTAGACATCAGTTGGTCTTATAGGCATATAGTATTTTTATTTTCTCTTGTAATCTCAGATCCACATACCTGATAGCCTGCCGGATTCTATTAGACTGGACTTACGTTCAGATCATTCTCATCTAGCATGTTTTTATATCATGGTGTATATAGGTTAATGTTTGTAAGACATATATATCAATAAAATTTTAATAAAACAAAAAAAATTTTCTTGTTATATATACAAAAAAAACACACAATATACAAGATTATGCACCAAGTACAGTGTCGAAGGATAATCCTTTTATAAGCACTAAATTCTGTGCCAAAATTGTATTAAAATTATGCACCAAGTACAGTGTCGAAGGATAATCCTTTTATAAGCACTAAATTCTGTGCCAAAATTGTATTAAAATTATGCACCAAGTAGTGTATAAAATAATTATTAATTGAGCAAAATGTACACCAATAAAACCACAACCA